AAGGTTCACAAGCGGCTGAATATTTATTCCATAAGGGCTTATTTGATCCAATCATACCACGTAATCTTTTAAAGGGCGTTCTGAGTGAGTTATTTGAGTTCCATGCTTTCTTTCCTTTGAATCAAAATTCAATCAAGTAGAAAGTAGACTTTTTTATTTTTCATCGCTATTCCTGATTACTAACCAGGAAACCTCTATAAACAAGATCAAAGAGTTCATTTTTTCTTCCGCAAAATAAAGCAAGAAGGCAAATAAAAGGAAATCCGAATTATAATGATTATAAGATATCTTTATAACAGGTACAAATATTAAATCGAGGTATTCATTCTATGACAACTTTCAACAACGTACCCTCTATTTTTGTGCCTTTGGTAGGCCTAGTTGTTCCGGCAATTGCAATGGCTTCTTTATCTCTTCATGTTCAAAGAAACAAGATTTTTTAGATCCCTTTTTAGATCGAATGGGTCCTATCCTATCTATTTATTAGATTTTTTTCAAGGCTTAGACTTGGATCATAACACGGATATCTATTTAGTAGAATATTGTATAACATGAGGTTTCCTCCGAGCATAAAGGATACATAAATAAAAGGTTTTTTATGCATACGTAACCATGATGATATATGTGTAAATGAATTACAGCTATTTGAAAATAGATTGGGAACAGGGGGGTTCCTGAAAGAAATCTAAAGGCAATGTATCTATCACTGAATCCATATATGTAGATATCTATAGGGATCATATGAAGAAGATGGTATACTTTTAGATCTAATCAATTTCGATCTAAGCAATTCAATGAATTATTCCTAAGGGTTCACTTCCGAATAGTACTAGTTGATGAGAGTTACTTCAGAAATTAAAAAAAGTAAAGTCAAAGTAATTTGGGTTATTCTCCCAATTCCAATAAAATACAACTGTATCTAGTATGAGTTATCGGTCAGAACGTATATGGATAGAACTTATAGCAGGGTCTCGAAAAACAAGTAATTTATGCTGGGCCTTTGTCCTTTTTTTAGGTTCATTAGGGTTCTTATTGGTTGGAACTTCTAGTTATCTTGGCCGGAATTTGATATTTTTATTCCCTTCTCAGCAAATAATTTTTTTTCCACAAGGGATCGTGATGTCTTTCTATGGGATTGCAGGTCTCTTTATTAGCTCCTATTTGTGGTGCACAATTTCGTGGAATGTGGGTAGTGGTTACGATCTATTCGATAAAAAGGAAGGAATAGTGTATATTTTTCGCTGGGGATTTCCTGGAAAAAACCGTCGTATCTTCCTCCGATTCTTTATGAAAGATATTCAATCCCTCAGAATAGAAGTGAAAGAGGGTATTTATGCTCGTCGTGTCCTTTATATGGAAATCAGAGGTCAGGGGGCTATTCCCTTGACTCGTGCTGATGAGAATTTTACTCCACGAGAAATTGAGCAAAAAGCGGGTGAATTGGCCTATTTCTTGCGTGTCCCCATTGAAGTCTTCTGAAATGAATAATGTTTGCGGGAAAAATAACAAAAGAATCCCCCATTTTTCTAGAATATAGCTTAACCGACGAAACTCTTTTGTCAGCAAAAATTTTATGCATATGTAAATCAATCTATTGAACTTAATTGACTAAAACAAGTATCAAATCGAAAATGGATCTTATAGATCAAAACATTTCGGAAAAATCAAATAAAAAAATAAAGCATTTCTTTTTTTTATTTGTGAAATATTGACTATTTTGATAGAAAGCGATCTCTTTCATCTCGAAATCCGAATAACATGCAGCTCGTTGGGGTATTCATCGAAAAAAGGTAATTGCTTCGAATTTGAGCAATTGAGCTATCTGGAAAGAATATTTTGTTTCGTCATTCGAATTTGAAGTGTACTTTAATTAAATTTCTGTATGCTTTCTAAATTCATAGGCTAAACAGTGAATCAAAAATCAGGGAAGAGGGGGGGATGCCTTGATACCTTGGAATAAAACTTATGCTTGATAGAAATGAAATATTAGATCGTATGGAATCGACGCCCGAGGTGGGTTGATTAAAAATTCACAGACGATAAAAATGGCAAAAAAGAAAGCGTTCACTCCCCTTCTATATCTTGCATCTATAGTATTTTTGCCCTGGTGCGTCTCTCTCTCCTTTCAAAAAAGTCTAGAATCTTGGATTACTAATTGGTGGAATACTAGAGAATCCGAAACTTTTTTGAATGATATTCAAGAAAAAACGATTCTCGAAAAATTCATAGAATTAGACGAACTCTTCCTCTTGGAAGAAATGATAAAGGAATACCCGGAAACACATTTACAAAAGCTTCGTATCGGAATCCACAAAGAAATGATCAAATGGATCAAGATGTACAATGAGGATGGTATCCATATGATTTTCCAGTTCTCGACAAATATAATCTATTTCCTTATTTTAAGCGGTTATTCTATTCTAGGTAATCAAGAACTTCGTTTTCTTAATTCTTGGGTTCAAGAATTCCTATATAACTTAAGCGACACAATAAAAGCTTTTTCTATTCTTTTGTTAACTGATTTATGTATAGGATTTCATTCACCCCACGGTTGGGAACTAATGATTGGTTCTATCTACAAAGATTTTGGATTTACTCATAATGATCAAATTATATCTGGTCTTGTTTCCACTTTTCCAGTCATATTAGATACAATTTTTAAATATTGGATCTTCCGCTATTTAAATCGTCTATCTCCCTCACTTGTAGTGATTTATCATTCAATGAATGACTGAAAAATGATCCACTGCCCCAATTCTAACGTTTGTTACTTTGCACATAAGCAAAACGCTCAAAATCGTACTTATTTTTTCTTTTTCTACCCATCCAGAGGGTTTTTTTGATCCTTCTGATATTGCAGTAAGGATATTTCAGTAAATAGCAGAATCAGGGATAGGGAACTATATTAGCGACCTACGTAATTTTATTGTAGAAATTTTTTGAATCAACTATTGGACCATGCAAACTAGAAATACCTTTTCTTGGATCTTTTCTTGGATAAAAGAAGAGATTACTCGATCTTTTTCCGTATCGCTCATTATATCTATAATGACTTGGGCATCCATTTCAAATGCATATCCCATTTTTGCACAGCAGGGTTATGAAAATCCACGAGAAGCAACTGGACGTATTGTATGCGCCAATTGCCATTTAGCTAACAAGCCCGTGGATATTGAGGTTCCCCAGGCAGTACTTCCAGATACTGTATTTGAAGCAGTTGTTCGAATTCCTTATGATAAGCAACTGAAACAAGTTCTTGCTAATGGCAAAAAAGGCGCCTTGAATGTTGGGGCTGTTCTTATTTTACCTGAGGGATTTGAATTAGCCCCCCCCGATCGTATTTCGCCTGAGATGAAGGAAACGATGGGGAATCTGTCTTTTCAGAGCTATCGACCTACTAAAAAAAATATTCTTGTGATAGGGCCTGTTCCTGGTCAGAAATATAGTGAAATCACCCTTCCTATTCTTTCCCCCGACCCCACTACTAAGAAGGACGTTCACTTCCTAAAATATCCCATATATGTAGGTGGGAACAGGGGAAGGGGTCAGATTTATCCTGATGGGAGCAAGAGTAACAATACAGTTTATAATGCTACAGCAGCGGGTATAGTAAGCAAAATTATACGAAAAGAAAAAGGGGGGTACGAAATAACCATAACCGATGCATCGGATGGACGCCAAGTAGTTGATATTATACCTCCAGGACCAGAACTTCTTGTTTCAGAGGGTGAATCTATCAAATTGGATCAGCCATTAACGAGTAATCCTAACGTTGGTGGATTTGGTCAAGGGGATGCGGAAATAGTACTTCAAGACCCAGTACGTGTCCAAGGTCTTTTGTTCTTCTTCGCATCAGTTATTTTGGCACAAATCTTTTTGGTTCTTAAAAAGAAACAGTTTGAGAAAGTTCAATTGTCCGAAATGAATTTCTAGATCTACGGATTTATTAAACAAGTTCGTAAAAAGAAGAAAGTTTTTCTTGACCGATAATTATATATGATCAAAAAACTTATGAAAATACTTTTTTTCTTATTGCTAAATGAAAATGTTCTAGAATGTATCAATAGTTTTCTATTCTAATAGAATGAAATTTGACTAGATACTAAGTATAAGATAAGTAAGTGGAAAAGGCAAAGGATACCTGAGTAGAACAAAGGAGTCTAGGAATTTTTATTCGTCTTCCTAGTCTTCGACCCAAGAAAGGAATTGAAAGGAAGGATTTCCCGCCTTTTTTTCTTGGGTCGAAATAATAATGTCTATTAGTCAAAGATTCCTATTCTTGATTTCGACTTTTTTCGGGTGTATTGGAACCCCTTTTTCCTATTTATTACGTATAATCTAAATGGTGTCCAAAAAACAATAAGGAGGGGGAAATCGATTGATCAACTAGAACGTCTTCAACGAAGTCATAGAAAATAACATCAACTTTTATGGAATACTAAAATAGCTAAAGTAAGGTTCTATTAAGGTAGAAGAAAGGGGATTTGTATGATATTGGATCGCCAGAAGTCAGAAAAAAAACTAGACTATCTATATATATATATATATTCTAGTTTATGCGTATATATTATGGTTGTGGTTATGTCATCCAGGAAAAAATCTATTGATTCTTTCTTTCTTCTAACCTTGAAAGTATCGATAGATACTATTGATAAACAAATCTTCGGAATCAAAAAATGAACTTAATTTTTCAAAAATATCATCAGAAAAAAAGAAAATGGGGTTCTTATCTTAATATGATTATTAAGATAAGAACTACGCGTGACCCCCTTTTTTGTTGTCTAATTCGAGGGGGTCCGTGGAGTTTTTAAGTTTTCGTATCTACAACTCAATTCGTCTGATTACTACAGGGATGAGCCCAATCCAGAATATGAACCATAAAAGAAAATACCTATTAAACTAATCACAAGAATACCAGTTACAGTACCTATTATCCAAAGAGGAATCCTTCCAGTAGTATCGGCCATTTATCCCACTTACCTCCACATTTCATCAAGTGG